TGAGCCTCCCATACCCATATTGGGAGGCTCATTACTTCAATTGATATAATGAAAAATCATTTCATTTTTTTAGTTGGAACCTTAGGCGGTTCTCGAAAAAAGATAGCGAAAAAAATGATTCCTAAAGTCGAGACTAAGAGGAATGTATAAACCAATGCTTCCATAGATTCGATCGCGGTTTACAATTATAGCTTCCACACCTATTTATTTGGGATCATTAGAAAGAAAAAAAAATCAAAGAAAAGATGGTGATTCAAGTCAAGATTTCTCTGATATCTATGTCAAATCAACAAAATAAAATAGAGACGAAAGATACCAGAGTAGTATTGTATCAGACTACTTGTCTTCTTGTAGTTGGATCTCCCAGTTTTTGGAATGCTCCAAATTCCACTTGAGCATCCAAATCTGGATCAATACCAGCAAAAACATCTCTGAACAAGGTTCTAGCGCCATGCCAAATGTGTCCGAAAAAGAAGAGTAAAGCAAACGTAGCATGCCCAAAAGTGAACCAACCCCTCGGACTACTACGAAAAACACCATCAGATTTCAAAGTAGCCCGGTCTAATTCAAAAATTTCACCTAATTGGGCACGTCTAGCATATTTTTTCACAGTAGCGGGATCACTATAACTGACTCCATTGAGTTCCCCACCATAGAACTCCACAGTTACACCTACTTGTTCGACACTATACTTCGATTCTGCCCTTCTAAAAGGAACATCGGCTCTCACAATCCCGTCTCCATCTACCAAAACTACCGGGAATGTTTCAAAAAAAGTAGGCATACGACGTACAAAAAGCTCGCGACCTTCTTTATCTCTAAAGATGGGATGTCCTAACCACCCAACAGCTATGCCATCCCCGCTGTCCATTGAGCCTGCTCTGAATAATCCCCCTTTTGCTGGATTATTACCAATGTAATCATAAAAAGCTAATTTTTCAGGAATTTTAGACCAAGCTTCTGATAAACTCAGATTCTCGGATAGTCCGGCGCCAACTCTTCGATATATTTCTTGCTGGAAGTATCCCTGATCCCACTGATAACGAGTGGGACCAAATAATTCGATTGGGGTAGTTGCTGAACCATACCACATAGTTCCAGCAACTACGAAAGCTGCAAAAAAAACAGCAGCGATACTACTGGAAAGTACAGTTTCAATATTGCCCATACGTAATCCTTTGTATAGCCGTTGAGGCGGACGGACACTAAGATGGAATAGGCCCGCTAATATGCCCAATGTACCCGCTGCAATATGATGAGAGGCTATTCCTCCCGGAACAAAAGGATCAAAACCTTCCGCACCCCACGCTGGATTTACAGATTGCACTTTTCCAGTTAGCCCATAAGGATCGGACACCCATATTCCAGGACCATACAAGCCTGTTACATGAAATGCGCCAAAGCCAAAGCAAGCCAACCCTGAGAGAAATAAATGAATTCCAAAGATCTTGGGCAAATCTAAAGAAGGTTTTCCCGTACGTTCATCAGAGAATATTGCTAGGTCCCAATAGACCCAATGCCAGATAGCTGCCAAGAAGCACAATCCGGAAAAGAAAATATGTGCCCCCGCCACACCTTCATAACTCCAAATACCCGGATTCGTTATAGTTCCTCCTGAAATACTCCAACCGCCCCATGAATTGGTTATTCCTAAGCGAGTCATGAAAGGTATAACGAACATACCTTGTCTCCACATTGGATCAAGAACGGGGTCAGAGGGATCAAAAACCGCTAATTCGTATAGAGCCATCGAACCGGCCCAACCAGAAACTAGAGCTGTATGCATTATATGGACAGAAATCAATCGACCGGGATCATTCAATACGACAGTATGAACACGATACCAAGGCAAACCCATGGAAATACCCCTTTTTCAAAAATAAATAGAAACTATGTAACTTTATCGCATTGGAAAAGACTATACTCTGTACCTAATCTTTTCAGTAGATTCTGTATGAGAAAGGGTTAATATTTATTCTGTTCCTATTGAAAATAAGGGAACATTTATGTTCGTAAGAACAAAGAGAAGCAGATTTATTCTATACCGGATAAGTACCAATACGCAATGGGGATTGAGCCCTTTTGGGGGAACGAATGTATAGATACTTGTTTATCATTCACACGATCGCCCCATTCGTTAAAATGGGTTCTTTATTCATTCTATCTTTTTCTATGAGCCTTACAATCTATGTTTAATATGTATAAAATACAATAAAAAGAAAAAAAAAAATTATGAAGACAACAAACCCATTGTTACGTTTCCATATTAAAGTGAAGTATAGTACCTCATTTTTTTTCATTCATTTAATGCCCCTTGGTGTTCCAAAAGTGCCTTTTCGGAGTCCTGGAGAGGAAGATGCAGCTTGGGTTGACTTATAGTGCGACTTGTCAGACATATTGGGTCATATGGGATTTACCCGTTCTCTCTCCCGATCGAGATATCCTCTCTTTTGCCTAAGAAATATTGATTGAACCATCAATCATTCGGAGCGCGAAGTGCAATTAGATCAATTTCTATTTGGGATCCATATTATCAATTAGAAGAATTTATGGTTGACTTGGACCGATAAAATAAAGTATCCAGGCTCCGTTCAGAAAATACCAAATTGGTAATATATGTACGATTACTACTTGTATCATAAACATTCTTATGTTTACTATAGGAATGATCTCAAACTGCCAATCAATGGAATAATGGTATGATGAATACATTGAATAGCTGAGAGAAAGCATGAAACGAATAAAAAAAAAAGAAGTCGTAGAAAAAAGAAGTGGTACTGAGATCATTTGCCCTATATGTGTAAATAGAATTCCGACAGATCTTTACCCGGAGTAGAACATGAACCTAAAAGAATTGAAAGGGCCCATTCAGGAACAAGAAAATTACATCGTGATTTGAATTTCGATGAAACAATACATCAATGGAGGTTAGTTCACTAAGTTCAGTCATTTTTTTTTTTTAAGGGAGGCCCCATGTTTTTTGAAAAATGGAAAAAGCCCTTCACCTTCATTAGAAAAACAAAAATCTGTTACAAAAAAAGAAATAAGACTTGAATCGACACATTGATTCTTTTTGTTTTCAAAATTTTTTTTTGAACCGTATGCATCCAAAGGTGCACGTACGGTTCCTAAGGGATAGAATTTTGTCCTAATCAACCGACTTCATCGAGAAAGATTACTTTTTTTAGGCCAAGAAGTTGAGAACGAGATATCGAATCAAATTGTTGGTCTCATGGTATATCTCAGTCTAGAAGATAATACTAGGGACCTTTTTTTGTTTATAAACTCTCCTGGTGGATTGGTAATGCCTGGAATAGCCATTTATGATACTATGCAATTTGTGATACCCGAGGTACATACAATATGCATTGGATTAGCTGCTTCAATGGGATCTTTCATTCTGGTTGGGGGAGAAATTACCAAACGTCTAGCATTCCCTCACGCTTGGCGCCAATGGTTTTTATTTGAAAAAAAAAAAAGACTATGCCTTCGCCATATCGAATATGAATAATAAGTAATAATAGCATGGCACTTTGAGTTCGATATGAACAAACCATTATTGTTTTTTCAGAACATGAGATTTTGTATCGAGATAGTAGTATGAAACAAAGGTTATTTCCGATTTTATCTTATGTGTCGGGAGAACATTTCAGCGTCACAAACCATTTTTATTCCACACTGGAAGCCTTTTTTATTATATTTATGAAAGAAAGAGTACGAAAATGAAAAAAAAAAAGTATTTCCTTATTTAATCGTATCAGAAAGACACTTTGGGATTGCTAAATCACCGATGAAATAAATATATAGAAAGCAACAGAACCATCATAGTATTTTTTTACTCTTACGAAAAGAAGGACGGTAAATGGATTATTCCACGATCTAAATTGTATGTATTCCATTTCTTTCTTCGATGGAAGGGGGAGGGAATAGATAGGAGGAGTAAATTCCATTGCAGAGCCGTATGCAATGCACAAAAGATGCCCGTACGGTTGTTCAATTTTTTTCTTGTTATTTTTTTATCCCTTTAGCCCGCCCAATCTTGCGAGATAGAAGAACCATTAATGATGTTATATCAATTCATCAGGGTTATGATTCACCAACCTGCTAGTTCTTTTTATCGGTCACAAACAGGGGAATTTATCCTGGAAGTGGAAGAACTAATGAGACTTCGCGAAACCCTCACAAAGGTTTATGTACAAAGAACGGGCAACCCTTTGTGGGTTGTATCCGAAGACATGGAAAGGGATGTTTTTATGTCAGCAACAGAAGCCCAAGCTCATGGAATTGTTGATCTTGTAGGGATTTAAAATGAAAATACTGGGGATTTACGTGAAATCCCTAATGCCATTTCAAAACATAATTTTTATTTTCCGCGATTTGATATTGAGTCGAAATAATTCATAATCATCAATCATAAATCAGGTTAAGATCGATCTAAACCAACCCATTCTATATATATATATATATATACAACATGCCAACTATTAAACAACTTATTAGAAACACAAGACAGCCAATAAGAAATGTCACAAAATCTCCCGCTCTTAGAGGATGTCCTCAGCGTCGAGGAACATGTACTAGGGTGTATGTGCGACTCGTTTAGATCATGAACTCGAACAGATGAGACAACTTTTTCAGTATCAATATCAAGGATTAGTACCAATGAATAGGATAGATAGAGTAGAATAAGGCCATTTACTATCTAAAACTAAAAACGAAAAATGAGGATCTATCATATACCCTGTTGTGTATTGTGTATGGAATTTATGGTTTCCATTGGTGTAAATCCAATCACCTCGATTTGAGATGAGAATAAATCCCCCATTGGTAGCAAATGGTTATCCATTAAGCGGGGGAAATAGTATTATAAAAACCAAAAAGGTTATGCTTCTATTCTTGAAAGAACGGACTAACAGGGTTAGCTACCTAGCCAACTTTCATAATTAAATGCCGTCACCGTATGGATAGCTCTTATTGTGAAAGGCCTATTACTGTATCAT